TCAATCAAATTCGTAACTGTTTCAATGTAATCTTTTCCTTCCCTTTTGTTTTGATTGTCTGAATATTCAGCTAAGACCATTCTAACGCTCCTTTTCGCCATGCATAAACTGAACCAACAATTGGGATAAGCACGAAAATTAAAGCTTCTATAAATACGGATACACCCAATACATCGAAACTCATTGCCCATGGATAAAGAAAGACCGTTTCAACATCAAAAACAACAAAAACTAGAGCAAACATGTAATAGCGGATTCGGAATTGTAACCAAGCATCTCCCATGGGTTCTATACCGGATTCGTAACTAGAGAGCTTCTCTGGCCCTTCCCTAATCGGTGCTAAAACTCCGGAAATTACAAATGCTAAGATAGGAATAACGCTTGATATTATTAGAAATGCCCAGAAAATATCATATTCGTGAAGCAGAAACATAAAAAAGCACTCCTGTTAATTTAATGTGAAATAGGCTAAATTCGCATTGGAATTGTCAATTCATCCAGAACTTCTTAGGCGAAACAAGAATTGAGTTTAATTAAATTAAACTGCATAGAGTTTGTTTGCTGTAGGACATGTCTTGTTTAATTTAAACATTCATTCAAGAAAATAAAATCCTACTTACATTTATTTTTTATTTCGATTCTATTTTGATATGATGTAGACATAAGATGCTATTATACAAACAAAACTTTTTCACTTTAGTACGGGTTTCTCTCGAATGGTTTCTCTTACAATCAGTATTTATATTATACTAGTATGTTATTTATATTATACTAGTATGTTATAGTTATATTATATTTATGTTATATATTATATTATTATATTATGTTAGAGTTATATATATATTATTTATTGTATACAGTATACATATTGACTATTACCTATATATTATATATATATTATAAACCTATAGTACTACAATAGTATATAAAAAAATAGTATATATATATATATAAAATAGATATATATATAAACTGTATTACTATATTAGTATATAAATATAGATTATAATATAACTATTTTTATAATAATTTTGTAAATATAAAATTAAAATTATAATTAAAATATACCAACCAATATCTAATATTAATATATCTAATATATAGTATATATTAAGATTAAATAATTAAATAATTATTAAATAATTAAATAATTATTAAATAATTAAATATTAAATATAATATATAAATATAATAAAATAGAGTAGTATAGAAATATAGTAGTAGTAGTATAGTAAGTATAAATATACTATGAAAGTATGAGTAGTCATATGGGGTAAAAAGTCTAGGTATTTCTAGTATATTCTACTCAAAGTCAAAGGATTATTTTCATTAAAATCTAAGTATAAGATCATTCTTTCTATTGATTCGATACGAATCAAATAATATGTAAACATAATCTAATACATCGAATGGTTATATTTATTTTAGCCCCTTTCCTTGTCCTAGATTGAATTTCTATTTTTCTTAATTGATTTTATTAAATCCCTTGAGTTGTGAGGAACCTTTACTTTACATATAGCAACTCATATCTTTCTATATCAAAAATAATCAGAAACTTTGAACCTGTCCTATCCCACTGGGACTCTCTCAGAAATAAAAAATCGAGTTATTTCATTAGAGAAATAATCACACATTATCGAACGATTCGACAGACCAAATCCCTCAACAAACTCAACTGATAGAATATAGAATAACTAAGGTTGATACATTTAGGACCAATTCATCGTCTCTAAAACAATCAATTGGAGTTGTTATGTTGGTCTGCCAAACAACGATTAGTCAGAGGACTTCTACAAATACAAGACCAAGAAAAGAATGGGTCCTAGGCCCATGTGACTTAGGATTAGATTTGGTTGGGTCGTCAGGTTGGAGTTTTTAGACAGCATCATGTCATGATTTTCACTTCATAAATTAGCAGATATTGCGTATACCAAAGCAAAAGTGTATCACTAACCCTTTGATCGTGGACAAGAAAAGAAGAAAAAAGTCATATGTCATTTATCCACGAAAATTAAAATTAATGAGGAGGGATGGGTATTTTATACGAGATTTGATAAATACTGTTTAGATCTATTGAAATTGGATCTATTAAAATGAATTGTTGTTCTTTTGAGTAAATAAAATCTATACAAAAAATGTATTAGGGCTATACGGACTCGAACCGTAGACCTTCTCGGTAAAACAGATCAAACTTATTATTATCGAAATGATTCGAACTGTTTCAAAGACCCAACGTGCATTTTTTTGCATTGGGCTCTTTCATTAAGAGATGTAAAAATTTACTTAGTCCACCATATTTTTCTTTCCTTTTCCTTTACCGGAAGATAAAAAAAAAAAAGATAATAATATGGTTCCATGTGCTCTGATTCATTATTTGTATTCTAATCTAAGAGCAATACCAAAGTGTTTCAAAGAAGGATTACCTTGACTTAGGTCTGCCTCCGGCCTAAATCAACCTAAGTTAAATGGAGTCTCTACCGCTCCGCTCCAAGAGTCAAAT